CAATGTTTACCTCTTATTTTAGTGTGTTCTTCCGGAGGAGCACGAATGCAAGAAGGAAGTTTCAGTTTGATGCAAATGGCTAAAATTTCCTCGGTTTTATGTGATTATCAATCAAGTAAAAAGTTATTCTATATATCAATTCTTACATCTCCTACTACCGGTGGAGTGACAGCTAGTTTTGGTATGTTGGGGGATATCATTATTGCCGAACCCTATGCCTATATTGCATTTGCGGGTAAAAGAGTAATTGAACAAACATTGAAAAAAGCCGTGCCTGAAGGTTCACAAGCGGCTGAATCTTTATTACGTAAGGGCTTATTGGATGCAATTGTACCACGTAATCTTTTAAAAGGTGTTCTGAACGAGTTATTTCAGCTCCATGCTTTTTTTCCTTTGAACAAAAATAAAATCAAATAGAACGGTTAGTTTATCAGAATTAAACGAAAACCCCGAAAAATTAATTTTTCTTTCGAATCATTTTTTTTATCGATATTCTTGTTTACTACTCAGTAAACCTCTATCAACAAGATAAAAAGTGAATTTTGGTTTTGAGGAAGTTCAAATTAGACTAGACAAATAAAAAAAAGTTCATTTTCCTCCCTTGCTTGCATATGTATAGATAATTCAAATAGAGATAGATACAGATCTATAGAGAGTCTTCCATCTTTTTGCATTTCCCGAAAATTCCCTGTTGTTGGATCAGATTCTAATCAATTTTGTAGAAATTTGTAATGGAATAAAATTTTTTCTTTATTAATGACTATTATAAGACAAAAAGAATAATAAATCTAACAAGGGGATTATGATACATCTATTTTATTTTGAAAGATGAATAAGTCCATTTATTTAGTTTGGCGTTTCTTGTACCTATTTTTTTATTCTATTTCTATTAGGTTCTATTCTATATATTTCTATTAGGTTGTATATTAGTATTAGATATATATTTACTTAAAGATACTTAGTATAATTATATAATATATATAATAGAAATAATAAAAATACAAGATATTCTAAGATATCTTTAGAATTCAGAATATAACAATAACAGGTACAAATATTAAATTGAGGTACCCATTTTATGACAACTTTCAATAACTTACCTTCTATTTTTGTGCCTTTAGTAGGCCTAGTCTTTCCGGCAATTGCAATGGCTTCTTTATTTCTTCATATTCAAAAAAATAAGATTTTTTAGATCGGCTGAGACCTAATCGTATCACTCCTTTTTTATTTTAAAAACTTCGATTCGATAAGACCCATTTGGTAAAATATTGTATAACACATAGATTCCTACAAACATAAATAAAAAAAGCTCTTATGCATGTGTAAACGTAAATAAATTTGCGCTCTTTTGAAAAATGGATCATCGTCGGGCCCATGTATGAAATTCCAGTCAATCTATTTATTTGTATGTATATAACTATAGGGGATCATATAAAGGAAGGAGATGTTATTATTTTAGATATAAACAATTCTATGAATTACTCCTAAGGTAAAGGTTCACAACAAAATAGTTGATGAGAGTTACTTTGAAAACAAAAAAAGGAAAGTCATATTTTCTCAATTCCAAAAAATTAACTGGATCTAATATATATGAGTTGGCGATCAGAATCTATATGGATAGAATTTATAACGGGGTCTCGAAAAACAAGTAATTTCTGCTGGGCCTTTATCCTATTTTTAGGTTCATTAGGATTCTTATTGGTTGGAACTTCCAGTTATCTTGGTAGAAATGTTATATCGTTATTTCCGTCTCAGCAAATCATTTTTTTTCCACAAGGGATTGTGATGTCTTTCTATGGGATCGCAGGTCTCTTTATTAGTTGCTATTTGTGGTGCACTATTTTGTGGAATGTGGGTAGTGGTTATGATCTTTTCGACCGAAAAGAAGGAATAGTGCGTATTTTTCGTTGGGGATTTCCTGGAAAAAGTCGTCGCATCTTTTTACGATTCTTTATGAAAGATATTCAGTCCATCAGAATAGAAGTTAAAGAGGGTGTTTCTGCTCGGCGTGTCCTTTATATGGAAATTCGAGGTCAAGGGGCTATTCCTTTAATTCGTACTGATGAGAATTTTACTACACGAGAAATTGAGCAAAAAGCTGCTGAATTGGCTTACTTCTTGCGTGTACCAATTGAAGTTTTTTGAAATGAATTAATTTTAAAAGACTAAATGCTTTGGCAGTAGGAAGAAAAAACGAAAGAATTTATTTATTTTTTTTTGTCAATTGAATATTCATCTATTCTTTTATGTTCGTTTTTTTTGATATATTTGATAGAAAAGGAGTTTCTTCGTCTCGAAATTAGTATTGATCGAAAAAAGGGGGAATAACATCCTGGAAACCCCATTTTTTCTTGATTCAAGTTGGAAGTGTATTCTGAGTCTATTTCTGTATTCTTTCTAGATTCAAAGCAAAGACTCAGTATTGAATCAACAGAAAACGAGAAAATGGATTCGTAGGCTCACTACATTCTATTCGAATTAGAATAGAAACTCATGCTCGATAGAAATATTAGATCTAATAGAATCAACAAATGAGGCAGGTTCATTAACAATTCACAGATTCAAAATGGCAAAAAAGAAAGCATTCATTCCTTTTTTTTATTTTACATCTATAGTCTTTTTGCCCTGGTTGATCTCTCTCTGCTGTAATAAAAGTTTGAAAACTTGGATTACTAATTGGTGGAATACTAGACAATGCGAAACTTTTTTGAATGATATTCAAGAAAAAAGTGTTCTAGAAAAATTCATACAATTAGAGGAACTATTCCAGCTCGATGAAATGATAAAGGAATACCCAGAAACCGATTTACAACAATTTCGTCTAGGAATCCACAAAGAAACGATCCAATTCATCAAGATACACAATGAGTATCGTATCCATACAATCTTGCACTTCTCGACAAATCTAATATCTTTCGTTATTCTAAGTGGTTATTCCTTTTGGGGTAAGGAAAAGCTTTTTATTCTGAATTCTTGGGTTCAAGAATTCCTATATAATTTAAGTGATACAATTAAAGCTTTTTCGATTCTTTTATTAACTGATTTATGTATCGGATTCCATTCGCCTCACGGTTGGGAACTAATGATTGGTTATATTTACAAAGATTTTGGGTTTGCTCATTATGAGCAAATTTTATCTGGTCTAGTTTCTACCTTTCCAGTCATTCTTGATACAATTTTTAAATATTGGATTTTTCGTTATTTAAATCGTGTATCTCCGTCACTTGTAGTGATTTATCATGCAATAAACGACTAAAAAAAGATTCACTAATCCAATTTGAATCTTTCGTACCTTATACATCATAACCAAATCAAAGTCGTATTTACTTTACTCTTTTTACCCACGAGGGATTCCTTGTATATTTCAACAAAAAAATTTTATTTTTTTAAGTAAATGTAAATAGCAGAATTGTGGCTAGGGAAGTATATTATCGACCTAGTTAACTTTATTGTAGAAATTTTCGGGATAAATGATTGGACCATGCAAACTAGAAATACCTTTTCTTGGATAAGGGAAGAGATTACTCGCTCCATATCTGTCTCACTCATGATATATATAATAACTTGGGCATCCATTTCAAGTGCATATCCGATTTTTGCCCAGCAGAATTATGAAAATCCACGAGAGGCAACTGGGCGTATTGTATGTGCCAATTGCCATTTAGCTAACAAGCCCGTGGATATTGAGGTTCCACAAACGGTACTTCCTGATACGGTATTTGAAGCAGTTGTTAAAATTCCTTATGATATGCAACTAAAACAAGTTCTAGCTAATGGTAAAAAAGGAGCTTTGAATGTGGGAGCTGTTCTTATTTTACCGGAGGGGTTTGAATTAGCCCCCCCCGATCGTATTTCACCCGAGATGAAAGAAAAGATAGGAAATCTGTCTTTTCAGAATTATCGCCCCAATAAAAAAAATATTCTTGTGATAGGTCCTGTTCCTGGTCAAAAATATAGTGAAATAACCTTTCCTATTCTTGCTCCAGACCCTGCTACTAATAAAGATGTTCACTTCTTAAAATATCCTATATACGTAGGTGGAAACAGGGGAAGGGGTCAGATTTATCCTGATGGTAGCAAAAGTAACAATACAGTTTATAATGCTACGGCAGGAGGGATAATAAGCAAAATTTTACGAAAAGAAAAAGGGGGATACGAAATAACCATAGTGGATGCACCCAATGGACGCGAAGTGATTGATATTATCCCTCGAGGCCTAGAACTTCTTGTTTCAGAGGGCGAATCCATTAAACTCGACCAACCATTAACGAGTAATCCTAATGTGGGTGGGTTTGGTCAGGGGGATGCGGAAATAGTACTTCAAGATCCATTACGTGTCCAAGGCCTTTTGTTCTTTTTAGGATCGGTTGTTTTGGCACAAATCTTTTTGGTTCTTAAAAAGAAACAGTTTGAGAAGGTTCAATTATCCGAAATGAATTTTTAGATCTGTCTATTTAGCTTTATCAAATTCGTAAAAAAGAACAAAAAAATTATGAGAAGCCTTTTGCCTATCTTTAGATTTGCTATTCCTTTTCGCCTAGATGTCAGGAATTACTTGTATCATAGTCCTAATCCTAGTATGTATATTGAGAAGAATTCACTTTACCCCCCCCTTTATTTATTTTTCAATAAAAATTTGAAAAATGAGAAGGGGTGTGATGTAACTCTGTCGTTATTGACCAATTGAAATTGATAGAATGTATCAATAATCAAGAGTTTTTTTTCTATTCGAATGGAAAAATTTGACTAGATACTAAAATTAAGATAAGGAACGCACGCGCCGAAAAAAAGGGAACCATAAATCGGCGAAACAACAAGTTTTAGGGACTATAGGGAGTATTTTTTTTTGTCTTGCTAGTCTTCGCCACAAGAAAAGGATGTCTAAAATTCCTTTTCTTGTGGCGATCTTGTCCTTCTTGATTCAATTCGTTAAAAATTCCTATTCTTAGTTTACATATATATTACTGTTTTTATATATATAACGTTTTAATATATATTAA